TTCAAAATGATGTTACTGCACGGATCAGGATTCCAAATTTTTCCATTTTCATCCATTAAATAATATTTAAGTACTTGAAAAGTCGGTTTGAAATTGTCAAGTTTGAAATAGTTAGTTACCAAGATCTGATTATTAGTTATTAAATGTGAAAATGAATAAACATTCGCAATTTGAAGACCTGTTCCTAAAGGGCCCAACGAATTCTTAGGTGGAATTAGGGGGTCCTTTTGAATTGATTCTTTTTTCACATCAGGAGATTTGACATCGTTGAATGGACCCATTCGAGAATAAGAACAATTGGATGCTGACAAAATTAGCAAAGATTGGCATTTCTTATTTTGATTCAACAACGTATGGATAGTTCCTTGATTTTGGTTAAGGGATTCTTGAAGACTTGCCTTGGAATAGGAATAAATGGAAGAAAAGGGATTGCTATTGGTGCGATCCGCTCCACTCTCAGAGATCAACCCTGAACCCGATAGATCATTCCTTTTTCTGGTATACGAAATAGGCGATTTTGCTAAGTCAATTTGGAAAAAATCTTTAATCAAATCCTTTGTCCTTATTTCAACAAAGGAAGCACAAGCCTCGTCGCTCGAAGAACTTTTTTTGTCTTGGTCCCAACTCAATACTAAACAAGTTCGAACTAATTGAATACTTCGATCCGATTGAATACTTCGATCCGAAATTACCCGAATTAGATTGCCGTTTCTATACAAGATATAATTGACAATTTTAAGTTGTACATTATCCCTTTCCTGCAATAGATCCGGAGGGAAAAGTCTTACTAAATTTATATCACCCGTTAGTTCATATGTGACTACAGGGCGAACTAAAACAAAATCCTTTTTCTTGGGAAGTGGGAACTGGTGGATATAGAGCAATTCCTTGGAATTTGTTTTTCCTGTTCTTGATGGTACCAAAACGCCACTATATCCGAATAGCTTATCTGTCTTTCCGGGAAAATGGATCTCTCCAGAAAAAATTCTAATTATTCTTCCCGCCACTTGGACCAGCCCGCCCACTCGGCTTCTTATCTTTAAAGTGATTTGTGTATCTACTCCAATAATACTATTGTCTCGTACCCTTATAGAAGAAGTAGAAGAAGATAGGGCTAAGAAATACACTTCCTGGGGAATAAAAAAAAATCGATCTACTTTTATTTGGTCTTTTGTCCTCAAGTCCGTGACGCCTTGATACTCAATGAAATCCTCATTTTTGAAGATGGAATTCAGTTCTCTAATCCTATATTTCAGAATTCCCGAGTTCTTTCTTCTATATCGCGGATCATCGAAATATCCAAGAATACTATTTTTATGGAAAATACCATGGATCGGTATTTGCATTGAGATACCTGAAGAGGACGTTAGTTCGTTCTCGCGTTCTTGAATCGATTGGAGTGGGATGATAAACCTATTTCTTCGCCTCTTTGCCAATAAATCAGAATTCTCGTCGAGAATGGCCGTATATCTGAGATTACAACAACCCGTACATCTGATTTGATTAAGTTCTGAATAATCGGGAATCCCATCCCTCCCTTTCCCAGAAACCTCCGAACTAAAGGATTTGGGTCTCACTTGATTCTTAGTTACTGAAGGTTTATAAATATATCTTCGCTTGCGAGAAAGAGAATGAGCGTTCATTTGATCTTGATCCTTATGGATCGAAAGGGGGACTGGACTGGATTTCCAAGGCTCCCCTAATAATATCCATAAATGACTTGTTTTTGGCAAGCGATGAACATTACCAGATCTAAATTTAGATGCATGATACCCATCGGTATTCCAGTGCATTTCTCCTTCGAACTCAGAATAAATATGTTTTCGAACCTTCTCTTTCAAACTCAACGCAGATGTTCCCGCTCGAATCTCAGCAATCACTTGCTCTGATTCTACATATTGACCGTTTTGAACTAAAAGAAAACTTTTGGACGGAATACTCACATTGTGTATAAAATCTTCACTCTTAATAGTTACATACACGTCTCTCGAACATAAAAAAGCAGGATGTCCATGACGTGTCCGTGTCGGATGAACCAAATCCTCATTGAATTTGATTTTTCCATTAGAAGGGGCTCGCACATGTTCTGCAGCACCTCCAGTGAATACTCCGCCGGTATGAAAAGTTCTTAATGTTAATTGAGTGCCCGGCTCCCCAATAGATTGACCTGCAATAATACCTACAGCTTCCCCCAATTCGACCAGGTCGCCATGAGTCGGACTCCGGCCATAACATAATCGACAGATCCAAGATGTACTTCTACAAGTAAAGGGAGTTCGAATCGATATTGATTGTGCTCCAAAGGTTATGACTCGATGGATAAGTCCAGCCCCAAGATCTTTATTTCTAGTGGCAATGCATCGCGAACCTATATATAGATCATCTGCTAATACACGCCCAATTAATGTTTGGATAAAAATTTTTTCCTGCATCATCCCATTTCGAGTTTGAGGACTCACAGAAATACCCCGGACGGTGCCACAATCTGTTCGACGTACAACAATATGTTGAACTACTTCAACAAGCCTGCGAGTGAGATATCCAGCATCCGCTGTTCGTACAGCAGTATCCACAACTCCTTTACGGGCTCCGTAGCAAGAAATAATATATTCTGTTAAAGAGAGCCCTTCGCGGAAATTACTTTGAATGGGTAAATCAATCATTTTTCCTTGGGGATCCGACATTAATCCCCTCATACCTACTAATTGATGGACCTGAGATGCATTTCCTCGAGCTCCCGAAAAAGACATTATATGGACTGGATTAAGTGGGTCGGTCATCCTAAAATTAGGAGTCATTTCTTGTCGCAAATATTCACTTGTAGCATACCATATCTCAACGGATTGGCGTAATTTTTCTACCGCGTGTACATTCCCATAATTATGATGTTTTCCCAAAATGAAACTTTGTTGTTCAGCATCTTGAACTAGCCATCTCTTAGAGGGTAGTGTTAAAAGATCATCAATTCCTAATGAAATGGAGGTAGCAGTAGCTTGTTGGAAACCCAGAGTCTTTACTGTATCCAGGATACTCGATGTATATGCCATTCCGAAGTGATCTATTAATCTACTAATAAGCCCTTTGATGGCAGTTCCGTCTATTACTTCAAAGACCGGATAGGTCCGTTCTGCCATAAGTACCTCCATATTCTGTTGAGTAGGATTTTACAATGGATTTGAGTCGGCGATTGGAAAACTTCCTTTTCTCGATCTTGATTCGCGTAGAAATTGGGAAATAATGAGGGCCCTAGTTGAACAAGGGAGACCCGAATTTCCATCGGTATCATAGAATTACTTACTTAGTTACAGGAGTTCCAGGTTACAGGAGTTAGAGGCCCGGCACAACTCCTGTAGGACTTCTTCGATTTCTCGATAAAGAACAATATGACCAATAGTGGTTCGAATATATATATAAACTTTTATTTTTTTTAGACTTCTTATTATTAGATAGTGCCCATAAATCTCAGAATAGGTACCCAAAGATTCATAGTGAATTTCGATGGGAGCGTGAATTTCGATGGGAGCTTCTCCTGAAGAAATAACGTGTCGCCACCGGAGCCAGAAAGGACTATCTAAATTGATTCGTTTTTGCCGATAAGCTCCAATTGCATCATCGGAATTACAAAAAAAGGGTTCTTTTTCTTTCGTATACTTATAGTTATTCTTGTCAATTCTTTCCTTTTTAGAATTTCTACGATTATATGGATTATACCTATTTACCCAAATACCCCGCCGATTCCCGATCGTTAATACATAGAGGCCAATAAGCATATCTTGCGTTGGTACGCAAATTGGATCCCCAATAGCCGGAGACAAAAGATTGCTTGCAGAAAACATAAGTAAACGCGCCTCCGCTTGAGCCTCCAAAGATAAAGGCACATGAACCGCCATTTGATCCCCGTCAAAGTCTGCATTGAATCCCTTACAAACTAATGGATGTAAATAAATAGCACGTCCTTCCACTAAAAGGGGTTGGAATGCCTGTATGCCGAATTTATGCAGAGTCGGTGCTCTATTCAGTAAGACAGGATGCCCCTGCATAACTTCCCGAAGTATTTCCCATACAATCGGTTCTTTTTCCCGAATTTTTCTCTTAGCAACTCCTATGTTCGAAGCAAGATGTTTTCTAATTAGTCCACGAATTACAAATGGCTGGAAAAGCTCTATTGCTATTTCGCGAGGCAATCCACATTGATATAATGCAAGGGAAGGGCCTACGACAATGACTGAACGCCCTGAATAATCGACGCGCTTACCAAGTAGAGTATGGCGAAATCTTCCCTCTTTGCCTACAATTACATCTGAAAACGACTTGTAAACTTTATTATGACCGTCCCACCTTGGTTGTCCGTGGACTCCATCAGCAAGAAGTATATCCACGGCTTCTTGTAACAATTTCTCCTGAGACCTTACTACGTCTCTGGGCGAAAATAGATCTGGTATTAATAGATCTCGCAGAGTACCGTTACGCGAGATAACTCTTCTATAGAGTTCATTAATATCCGAGCTCATTAATTTACCCCCCTCTAGCTCAAAGATCGGTCTCAACTCAGGAGGAAGAACTGGTAATAGACATAAAACCATCCATTCTGGTTCGATATTTGAAAGAATCAAATGCTTAGCCAATCCCATGCGTCTAAGCAAAAAATCTTTTCTTCTTCTAACCCTTTGCTCTTTCCATTCATTCCCTGTGCGACGTTTTTCCCTCAATTTTTTCCATTCTACGAATGAATCATTTCTAATTTTTAGTAAATCTAGATCAGCTAACTTTTCTCGGATAGCACCTGCTCCAGTAGAGATCTCTCGATGTCGAAATGTATGGAAGCCTTGGGTTGTAAAAAAGAGTGGGATACTATAGTTCAAAGATTCTATTTCATATTTGAATAAACCTCGTAATCGGAAGAAAGTAGGTTTTTTAGCGATGGGCCTAGCAAAAGAAAAATCGCCGTATACTAGCCCTTGTAATTCTTTAAGAGGTTTATCTAAAAGATTCGCAATATA